TTTTATAATTTTCTAATTGTTCCAAAGTCTTATAAGTTGAATTAATCAAATTCAACTTTTCTCGCTCTATCTCAGAGTATCCATTCACCCGAAACTGATCTGCTTCAATTTCCACTTTCCGCAAGCGGGCCCGGGCTTTTTCCAGCTGTTCAATGGCCCCCTCACGCAGTTCTTCTGAATTTTGAATAGTATTCAAGATTCTCTGTTTTCGATTATCTAATAAATCACTTAATGAAAGTAGATCATCTTTCTGTTCATTTTAAAACTTCCATAATCCCTTCCCGAACCAAACATGAATCTTTCGATTCATTTGGCTCTCACGCTCAATTACTTATGATAAATTATCATAGCTGATAAATTATCATAGCTTTTTTATGAATGTAATGAGCCTATCCTCTCTTCTTTATTCATAGTCAAAAAATGAATCGAATACAAAAACAAAATACTTGGAGGACTCTTCTGACAAAATAAAAAATATGTAATTGTCAGCAAAGTTGTTTCTTTTTTTTTTTCTTCATTTGAAATCCAAAAAACTCTTCTTACTTAATACATAAGTCATAGGTCGTCAATTCAGCATTCGATAAAACAGAGAAAATGTCCATTTTTAGAAAAAGTGGTTCAAATCATTTTATCGAAATGAGTGTTCTATATCGATAAAATATTCACTTCAAAACCATCTCTATATTAACATAGTGGTCGAAAGAGTACCATGCTGTGCCTAGACTTCAAACGGTTTGCTTTAACCATCTTAAGAGCCCCACCTTATTGGTTGCTAGAGAATCAAAGTGGATTTGCCAATGAATCGCGAAATGCTGTGGTTCTTACATATAATTTCTTAAGAAGTAATTCGCGAGATCATGCACCTTTCTTTCCTAGTTATAACGGAAAAGGGTACAGCTGATTGGATACAGCCTATTCTTGAAATAAACAACTCACACACACTCCCTTTCCAAAAAAGATCAATACACCAATCACTACACTTAGATTTATTGGATTTGTTGCAAAAATATCGGTATTAAATCCGAAACTCCCGGCAGATGGCCAGTGGCCCCAAAAAACGAAAGAATCGGTTACATTTTTCATATAATCTCATCTCCTCTTATAGATAGACTAAAAAATCGACCAGAGTGCTTTTTCTATCACTTTGCTCCTCTTTGTTATTTATTCTTTTTTTTTTCAAATCGAGTTGAAAAATATTTGAGTTATGTTATCAAGTATGAACTACCCCTTGATTGTTACAACATCTCCTAAAAAGAGTTTTCCTTGGACTACGGATGGGAAGGGTGAAAGTGAGTCGGTATACTAATTCCCCATCTGCAAATCAGCCCTTCCCATAGGTTATTTTCTTAACGAATAAGGAATTGTAGCAGTGAACTATTGATCTAATTTGAAAAAGCAAACGACAAGTTCAAGTCAATAAAATAGTAAAAATATAATATGTATTTTTACTATTTCTAAGATTAAATAATTAAACAAAAGGATTCGCAAATAAAAGTGCTAATGCTACAACCAATCCATAAATCGTTAAAGCTTCCATAAAAGCTAGACTAAGCAATAGAGTACCTCGTATTTTTCCCTCTGCCTCGGGCTGTCTCGCGATCCCCTCTACGGCTTGACCCGCAGCAGTCCCTTGACCAACTCCAGGTCCAATAGACGCAAGCCCTACGGCCAATCCAGCAGCAATAACGGAAGCAGCAGAAATCAGTGGATTCATGATAAGTTCCTCGTAACAACAAAAAGAAAAAGAAATGGTTAATGATACAATCAACCACTGAATTATGACTGAATTATTCCATCGATAGCATTCATACAGTCAAAATAACTAAGAACTTCGAGTTTTAGTAATAAAATTATTGAATCATCAGAACTACTTCGATATCTTTTTTTTTTTTCATTTCTATCCACAGAATTTTTGTGAATCCATAGAACTTTCGTTCTTCCATTTCTTGGTTCCGAACTGTTACTTCACTTCTTCCATCTTTTCTTGATTCCATCTGTTTATTCAGTCAATTCACAGCCACAACGATACGAAAGGAGAACCTCAGTAGTCGGGAAAATGAAATATATCTTTAGTTCATATATAACGAGTCAATATCTATATCACATATACATGTCTTTCTTCCATAACGTAAACCATTCGATTCACTCAGATTTGAGAATCAATCTAACTCCCGTTTTTTGTAAATTTTTTTCCCTTCTGTTTTCTTTATCATTATTCAAATCGAATACAATCTAAATGGGAAAATTAAATTGCTTAGGGCGAATTATTACATATAAATATGATTATTTGATTGATCTAAGTTCATGCAATTTATTATTTATTAATATTTTCTTTTGGTCAATTGTTGAATAAAATCGACTGTAAAGGAGAATCCTTTCTCCTGTTTTTTATTTAATCACACGTTGTAGACATATATCTTCTAATTTGAATTTGAATAAGATGGTTGGCTGAATATAATAGTAAAGTGAATATTCGTTGAGTAAAGGTAGGATATTAAGT